AGTATCGAATACTGGTGATAATATCAGCAAAAGAACGTTCTCCCGTGCTTCCAGACATGCTGAGCTCCACATATTCTTGTACAGTCAAAGAGGGGGATCGATTCCGTGAAAGATGGGATCAGTAAATCAAAACCCACTGGTCCTTTATCTTTGTGAGATCGTCAATAGTGTACCGAAGGCGTCTTTAGAGTATACCAAATAAGTATAGCTATCCTTCTTCTGACACAGCAACGCAATTTCAATTTCAACCAGTATCTAAAAAAATTGGTACATAATTTTTTCTTCCCTTCTTATTCCTTAATCTATACAGAAACATTTGCCATTCAATATTTAATTCCTGTAATATAGGATTTCTTTCCATTACTAACTTTGGACTATAAACAAAGGATCAAATAAGGTGTGAGTCTGACGGGTTGTATTCCCATAATTCATAAAATTTAATAAAACATGCTATATTTCGCATGTTTTATTAAATTTTATTTTTGCGAGCCATCGTACGATACTTTTGCTCTTCTCATTCGATGTGCAATTAATGAGCCTACTAATACAAATTAAACTCTATACTATATTGAATCACTACGAAATAAAATTTCTAAAATGATTTAGATTTTATATTTCTTTTTTATTTGGATCGTTTCTTTTCTTTTTCAATTGTATCGACTCCATTTTATATTTTGTTTGGAACGAGGGGCCTTATAACATAACACCTTTTTATTTTACTTTAACTCTTTACTTTTTTTATTATTATTTATAATTTATATTATTAGTAAATGAAGTTACATGACAAAGTTTTTTTTACTATTACTTTATTCAAGAGTTGCTCAATAAATCCGTTGAGTCGGAATCGTGGGATCGGTAGATGTCAAAGATGATGAACCGATATATTTTTACTTCTGTCACTATAGCTTTGTTTGTGCCGTCTATAATGAAATGAATAATGAATGATAAATCAACAGCTTTCGATTGGATTGGGGCTTATTTTGTCAATTGGTCTTTTTCTTATCTTGTATTTCTCAAAAACAGAAACTTAGGTAAGTGTTTGATGAGCATATGTATAAATAAAAAGTATCCCGTTTAGTTCCTTCATGCCTACTATAACTAGTTATTTCGGTTTTCTACTGGCGGCTTCAACTATAACCTCAGCTTTATTTATTGGTCTGAGCAAGATACGACTTATTTGAAATTGATTGAATGAACAATTCATAAATTGAAATCTTTTTTTAAGATTCCAGGTAGTCCATAGTTCCTTACTACGTAAATTATAAATTCTTGGTTATTGAGATTCATGGGCGATTTGGATTAATATTTAGGGATAGATATTACCTCCCCCCTTATTACCCTTTCAAACAAATTGAAATGATTGAAGTTTTACTATTTGGAATCGTGTTAGGTTTAATTCCTATTACTTTGGCTGGATTATTCGTAACTGCATATTTGCAATACAGACGGGGCGATCAGTTGGACCTTTGATTAAATAACATCTGTTTTTAAATAATATCTCGTTTTTTGATTGACCTCCTCCTTTCTTTAATCCGCAGGAGGTAAAATTCAGGCGTCTGCTCAAGTTAGTAAAGTTATTTCATTGTAATTCGACCTAAGAAGAACAGAATCACGCTCTGTAGGATTTGAACCTACGACATCGGGTTTTGGAGACCCGCGTTCTACCGAACTGAACTAAGAGCGCTTTCTTATCACAATATAAAATACCGTAAATAAAAAATAAAGGGATTTTTTTGTAATCCCCACCTTGCATGCATATGCATATAGTATCATAAAAGATTATGTATGTTCAATTTTCATTGATCTCAATTGATCCTTCATTACTGCACATAGTAGAAGTAATAGATAGGGATGACAGGATTTGAACCCGTGACATTTTGTACCCAAAACAAACGCGCTACCAAGCTGCGCTACATCCCTTTCAATTGGACTACAGTGTCATTGTAGAGAATTCCCGTCTTGTTTTCCACATCGTAATTTCCTACATTGATATACAATTTATCTTGCTTGGCATTTATTCTTTTTCGTATCATATAACATATTCTCATACAACACATATAACATATAATATAAATAAAATTATATCAGTAATGCCCAAAAAGTAAGGTGGCGTCTTTTTCTGTTGTAAAGAAAGGGAAATATCATCCACCGGGTCGTTATATATATCCATTTTAGTTAGGGATGCCGCGTACAAATAAAAGTGATCCTTAACTACATATGTATCTGATCATATATGTATTACAATAAAAAAAGGAGGATTTTCAATGCGAGACATAAAAACATATCTCTCCGTGGCACCTGTGTTAAGCACTCTATGGTTCGGGTCTTTAGCAGGTCTATTGATAGAGATCAATCGTTTATTCCCAGATGCGTTGACATTCCCATTTTTTTCATTCTAGTTACGGATGAAAAAGATTAGAGATACAATAAATTATCTGTGCTCCCCCTTTCTTTGTTTTGTTCTTTGCTGTCATTTTTTTTAGGATAAAAAAAGAAGGAAAGAGAAAGAATCAAAGAAGATTCGCCCGCAACGAAATTCGGGTTCAGGCTGAATTAATAGACAGAGAACAGAAATGTAAATTAAGGGTCGAGGACAACAAAAGCATACAAGATACTTAAATGAAATACTATACTGGTATTAGATTAGAACTAATTTATAGTTAGAAATAATTGTATTACTTATTATTTCTCTATTCTCTATTGATTGCAATGAAATATTTCAGAATTGGATTTCTAATCAGCAACTTCTTTTTTTCTTCCTTTCGGATTGAAAATAAAAGAGTTGAGTGAATCCAAAAGCAAAAGAAAGGAGGTTTATGGCCAAAGGCAAAGATGTCAGAGTAAGAGTTATTTTGGAATGTAACAGTTGTGTCCGAAACGGTATTAATAAGGAATCGCGGGGCATTTCCAGATATATTACTCAAAAGAATCGACACAATACGCCTAATCGATTGGAATTGAGAAAATTTTGTCCCTGTTGTTACAAGCATACGATTCATGGGGAGATAAAGAAATAGATAAAGCGGAACGCGTGTGTAACCTCTCCACTCCAAGGAACAGTAATAAATTAAAATTACATAATTTATATATATAAATTATATAAACAAACTATAAAAATAAAAAAAAAATACTATTCCTATTTCGGTCGGATCCCCAATGAAATTAGAATTAATAAATAGGATTTTAAAGATAAGGAATAAACCATGGATAAATCCAAGCGACTTTTTCTTAAATCCAAGCGATCTTTTCGTAGGCGTTTGCCCCCAATTGGGTCGGGGGATCGAATTGATTATAGAAACATGAGTTTAATTAGTCGATTTATTAGTGAACAAGGAAAAATATTATCTAGACGAGTGAATAGATTGACTTTGAAACAACAACGATTAATTACTAGTGCTATAAAACAAGCTCGTATTTTATCTTTGTTACCTTTTCTTAATAATGAGAAACAATTTGAGAGAACTGAGTCAACTCCTAGAACTACGGGTCCTCGAACTAGAAATAAATAGATAGACCTATATCCTCAATTACAATTGAATAAAAATTCCATTCCGAACCCCAACTCAGATTGATTTTTTGTTCAAAAAATTAGAGAATCCAGATTTGATTGTCACGTCATAAGAAAAAATTAAAGTAAAAAAGATACCCCCCCCCCTTTTTTTTTTTGAAACGTGCTCATTCATTTTTACTATTTTATCTTTATTATAATTATATTAAATAGTAATTTTTACTCTACCTTCCCGGAGCTCATTCTCCGGGGCCCCCGTTTAAATCATTACAGTGTATTCCTTCCAATCTCCTTATTTAATGATCTTATTGGAAATCATGTAAAGACAATTCGTATTTGATATGGCTATTTGTGCAAGTATTTTACGATTAAGAAGCAACTGCCTCTTGTATAGATCATTTATGGATATACTATAAATATAGGATACCCCCATCTCGCGAATTGCTGCATTTATACGAGTAATCCACAAACGACGAAAACTTCTCTTTTGCCTGCCCCTATCCCGATGAGCAGAAACCAAAGCCCTTATTTTCTGTTGAATAGTAGTTCGAGTAAGTCTTGAATGAGTCCCCCGAAAGGTTGATGCAAATAAACGAATTTTTGTTCTACGTCTCCGAGCTACATACCCTCGTCTAATTCTGGTCATTGAATCAAGTTAAACTTTAATGAATAACTAATTGATTTTTTTCTTTCAGTCATTCTTTTCCCCTTTCCTGGTCTATTAATAACAAAACGGATTCTTCCAATGTATAAAAAAAATTCCAATGGCTTTTGCTACTATGACCTTCCCAACCACGATTTTCCAGACATTTAACCTCGAAAAAAGAAATTATATTGATACTAAACAAAATAATAATAATAAATTGTAAATTAAGTTGAGTATATTATAAATATAAAGTAGTAAGGGTAAATGGATAAAAAAAAAGTGGGTTCCTTCGTTTCTATGGTTGCTTCTTAAACGGTAAGGTCCTTTCTATACACCGGAGCCTCTTCCCTCATTTAATCAATGTTATTAGTAACTTGTACAGTTCACATTCTTTGACTCTACCCATGAATTATCCAGCAATAGGTCTTTTCACAATGAGATCTACCCATACAGTAACGGTATTTAATTATAAAGGTTGGCTAGGTAGCTGACCCTGTTAGTCCGTTCTTGCAAGAGCGGAGCGTGTTTCTTTTGCTTCTTAAATACTATTTCCCCCGCTTAATGGATAACCATTTGCTACCACTGGGGAATTGCTTCTCATCTCCAATTGAGGTGATTGGATTTGCACCAATGGAAACCATAAATTTCATACACAGTGGTTTTTTTTATATATTGAATGGAATTCTTCCATCCTATTCATTGGTACTGGTCATTGATACTGGAAAAAATTTTCCTTTTCTTTTTTCCAGTTCATGATTTGAACGAGTCGCACATACACCCTAGTACACGTTCCTCGACGCTGAGGACATCCCCGAAGAGCGGGGGATTTTGTTACATTTTTTATTGGCTGTCTTGTGTTTCTAATAAGTTGTTTAATAGTTGGCATTCTGAATCTGAATCACATATAAAATATAAAATGGGCTGGTTTAGATCAATCCTAACCGGATGATTATGAATTATTTCTTTTTACTATTGATTTAATTTATTTAATTTTACCTTATTTTGCCCCGGCAAGAAGATAAAATTTAGGTTCATTCGAATTATGGTTCAAATCAAAATAGAATCGTGGATTTACGTGAAATCACCGGTATTTTCGACCGCTACAAGATCAACAATTCCATGGGCTTGGGCTTCTGTTGCTGACATAAAAACATCTCTTTCCATGTCTTCGGATACAACCCATAAAGGGTTACCCGTTCTTTGTACATAAACCCTTGTGAGGATTTCGCGGAGTCTCAGCAGTTCTTCCGCTTCTAGGACAAATTCTCCTGTTTGTGCCTCATAATAAGAACTAGCAGGTTGGTGGATCATTACCCTGATGATATAACATAATGAATGGTTCCTCAATCTCGTACGATCGGACGACGGAAAGAGGTAAAGAATAACACGAAGAAATAAAGAATATATAATTGAACAACCGTACGGGCATTTTTTGTGCATTGCATACGGCTCTAGAATGGAATCAGAACCAAATCTCGTTAAGTGATCCATTTACCACCCTTCTTTTCGGTAGAGTTAAAAAATACTATGATGGTTCCGTTGCTTTTTATATTTCGAATTTATCCAGTATGTGATGTGATTCAGCAATCCCAAAGTTTTTTTTTGATCCGATCAAATCAAATAAGTAAAAAATTCTCTTGTTTTTTTTTTCGTTTTAGTACTCTTTCATAATATCGGAAAGAGACTTCTGGTGTGAAAACAAAAAAGTTTGTGACGCTGAAATGAACCCCGGATAGATAAGATCAAATCGGAAAACCTTTTTCTCATATTACTCGCCCGATACATAATCTCATGTTATGAAAAAACAATAAAGGTTTGTTCATATCGAACTCGAAGTGCCATGCTATTATTACTTAATATAATTATATATTATTCATATTTATATTGCGAAGGCATAGTCTTCTTTTTTCTCTAAAATAAAAAAAACTCATTGACGCCAAGCGTGAGGGAATGCTATACGTTTGGTAATTTCTCCTCCGACCAGGATTAAAGATCCCATTGAAGCGGCTAATCCCATGCATATTGTATGTACATCTGGTGACACAAATTGCATAGTATCATAAATGGATACTCCGGGGGTTATCCACCCGCCGGGAGAATTTATAAACAAATAAAGATCCTTGGTCTCATCCTCTATACTGAGGTATACCATGAGACCAATAATTTGGTTTGAAATCTCGCTATTAACCGCTTGGCCTAAAAAAATTAATCTTTCTCGATAAAGTCGGTTGATTAGGACAAAATTTTATCCCTTAGGAACCGTACACGCACCTTTGGATGCATACGGTTCAAAAAATTGCGAAAAAAGAATCAATGTGTTGATTCCAGCCCACCTTCTTTTTTATAGTAGGGCTTTTCTACTTCCTAACGAAGGGGCTTTTTCTTTCTATTTTTTTAAGAAAGATTCTTTTTTGCTAGCCTCTCCGTAAAAAAGAATCCACTAAACTTATCGAATTAAACTCTCATTGATGTATTGTTTCATCGAAATCCAAATTACGATGTAATTTTCTTGTTCCTGAATAGGCCTCCTCAATTATTTTAGGTTTATGTTCTACTCCGGGTAAAGATCCTCCCTATTTCAATTTGCACATATAGGACAAATGATCCCAATACCACTTTTTTTGGTACGACATTTTTTTTTCAATTCATTTCATGCCTTTCTTACGACAAATATTCGATGTAGTCATCATATTATTTCATTGATTGGCAGTTTGAGATCGCCCATATGCTATAAAGTAATTACTTATGATACAACTGGTAATCATACATATATTAGCAGTTGGGTATTTTCTGAACGGAGCCTGGATACTTCATTTTATTGGTCCAGCCAAGCCAACCATAAATTTTTATAATGGAAAATATTAATATTGATCTTGATCCCCCCCAAAAATGGATCGAATTGCACTTCACGCTCCAAATTATTGATGGTTCAAGCAATCTTTTTTGGGCGAAACGGAGGGTATCTCGATCGGGAGAGAGAACGGGAAAATACCATATGGCCCAATATGTCTGACAAGTCGCACTATATGTCAATCCAAACTGCATCTTCCTCTCCAGGACTCCGAAAAGGTACTTTTGGAACACCAATAGGCATCAACTGAAAGAAAGGGGATTTAAGTACTATATTTTACTTTGATGTGGAAACGTAATGTCATATTTTACCCCTAGATTGGAAAGTTCATAGAGTAAGACGAAATGAATAAAGGAAAATTATTACGAATGGGTCAGGCTGTTCGAATGATGAACAAGTATCGATGCATTCGCTCATAGAAAACGGGACCAACCCCCCATTGCGTATTGGTACTTATTGGGTATAGAATAGATCTGCTTATCTTTGTTCCTACGAACAGAATTGTTCCATTATTACCAACGAAATGGAATTAAATAAATATTAACCCCCGCTCCGAAATAATCCACCGAAAGGGAGAGGTCCATAACATAGTCTTTTCCAATGCGATAAAGTTACATAGTGTCTTTTTTTCTTTGATAAAGGGGTATTTCCATGGGTTTGCCTTGGTATCGTGTTCATACCGTCGTATTGAATGATCCCGGTCGGTTGCTTGCTGTACATATAATGCATACAGCTCTCGTTTCTGGTTGGGCCGGTTCGATGGCTCTATATGAATTAGCAGTTTTTGATCCCTCTGACCCTGTCCTTGATCCAATGTGGAGACAAGGTATGTTCGTTATACCCTTCATGACTCGTTTAGGAATAACCAATTCGTGGGGCGGCTGGAGTATTACAGGAGGGGCTATAACGAATCCGGGTATTTGGAGTTACGAAGGTGTGGCCGGGGCACATATTTTGTTTTCTGGTTTGTGCTTCTTGGCCGCTATCTGGCATTGGGTATATTGGGATCTAGAAATATTCTCTGATGAACGTACAGGCAAACCCTCTTTGGATTTGCCCAAGATCTTTGGAATTCATTTATTTCTCTCAGGGTTAGCTTGCTTTGGGTTTGGTGCATTTCATGTAACAGGTTTGTATGGTCCTGGAATATGGGTGTCTGATCCTTATGGATTAACTGGAAAAGTACAATCTGTAAATCCTGCGTGGGGGGTAGAAGGTTTTGATCCTTTTGTTCCGGGAGGAATAGCCTCTCATCATATTGCAGCAGGTACGTTGGGCATATTAGCCGGCCTATTCCATCTTAGTGTCCGCCCGCCCCAACGTCTATACAAAGGATTACGTATGGGTAATATTGAAACTGTCCTTTCCAGTAGTATTGCTGCTGTCTTTTTTGCAGCTTTTGTTGTTGCTGGAACTATGTGGTATGGCTCAGCAACTACCCCGATCGAATTATTTGGTCCGACTCGTTATCAATGGGATCAAGGATACTTCCAGCAAGAAATATATCGAAGGATTAGTGCCGGACTAGCCGAAAATCAGAGTTTATCAGAAGCTTGGTCTAAAATTCCCGAAAAATTAGCTTTTTATGATTACATTGGCAATAATCCAGCAAAAGGGGGATTGTTTCGAGCGGGCTCAATGGACAACGGGGATGGAATAGCTGTTGGATGGTTAGGACATCCCGTCTTTAGAGATAAAGAAGGGCGTGAGCTTTTTGTACGTCGTATGCCGACTTTTTTTGAAACATTTCCAGTAGTTTTGGTAGACGGAGATGGAATTGTAAGAGCCGATGTTCCTTTTAGAAGGGCAGAATCAAAGTATAGTGTCGAACAAGTAGGAGTAACTGTTGAATTCTATGGTGGCGAACTCGATGGAGTCAGTTATAGTGATCCTGCTACTGTGAAAAAATATGCTAGACGTGCTCAATTGGGTGAAATTTTTGAATTAGATCGTGCTACTTTGAAGTCCGATGGTGTTTTTCGTAGCAGTCCGAGGGGTTGGTTCACTTTTGGACATGCTTCGTTTGCTTTGCTCTTCTTTTTCGGACACATTTGGCATGGTGCTAGAACCCTGTTCAGAGATGTTTTTGCTGGTATTGACCCAGATTTGGATGCTCAAGTGGAATTTGGAGCTTTCCAAAAACTTGGAGATCCAACTACAAGGAGACAGGTAGTCTGATACAGCATTGCTCTTGTATTTTTCGCCTCCATTGGATTTTTTTTTATTTAACTTTGACATAGAGTCCCAGAGAAATCTTGATTTGAATCACCGCTCTTTCTTTGACTCTTGTCTTTTCTTAATCTGGGAGATGATCCCAAATGAACAGGTGTGGAAGTTATAATTGTAAACCACGATCGAATTTATGGAAGCTTTGGTTTATACATTCCTCTTAGTCTCGACTCTAGGAATAATTTTTTTCGCTATATTTTTCCGAGAACCACCCAAGGTTCCGACTAAAAAGGCGAAATGATTTTTGATTATCTTATATTATCTAAATTTAAGTAAAGTAATGAGCCTCCCTTTTTTGGAGGCTCATTACTTTAACTAGTCCCCGTGTTCCTCGAATGGATCTCTTAGTTGTTGAGAGGGTTGCCCAAAAGCGGTATATAAGGCGTACCCAGTAAAACTTACAAGTAAACCAGATATAAAGATGGCGACCAGGGTTGCTGTTTCCATTATTATTATTATAAAATTTCAAGACCACAATGGATCTATGATAAGATCGTTTATTTACAACGGAATGGTATACAAAGTCAACCAATATCAGCCAATGCAATAGGATTTATGGCTACACAAACCGTTGAGGGTAGTTCTAGATCTCGTCCAAGACGAACTGGTGCAGGGAGTTTATTGAAACCATTGAATTCTGAATATGGGAAAGTAGCTCCTGGGTGGGGAACTACCCCTTTGATGGGAGTCGCAATGGCTCTATTTGCGGTATTCCTAGCTATTATTTTGGAGATTTATAATTCTTCCGTTTTGCTGGATGGAATTTCAATGAATTAGGTCCATAAAAATAAGTAAGTCCTGGCCTTTCAATCCAAAACGAATCACTTAGGGTTCGGATTTTTAGGCCGTTCTGGTAGTTCGACCGTGGAATTCCTTTGTTTCTGTATTTCCGGAATATGAGTGTGTGACTTGTTATAATTGATCCTATTGATAGTACAGAGAATAGGTCTGTCATCTTGAGAGAGATGGGTTCTGCCTCGTCGGATATTTATTTTTGTATCTGGAGCACGGAATATATGGAATAGACAAGAAACAAGAAATGCTTGAACTATGATTCATACCTACTATTCAGACCTCGCGACTGGGCTCAAAAAAAAAATTTCAAAGATTTATAATTATAAAATTATAAATCGAAGGGGTTTCTTCCTTCAAAATTTGTTTATTTTGACCAACGGACAAAAGTTTCTCCGAATTTTTAGTTATTTCATCTATTAATTGAATAAGTGATAATAAAAAGGTTCTTACTCAGAGAACCTTTGGGCTTAGCTTGGGGGCTTTATTCAATCATCGTGGTTCTAGTATGAATCTGAGGTTTCAGTCGATTCATAGGGTCTCAACAAGAGAATTCCTATCAATAAATAAAATAAATAAAAATAGGGACAAAGAAGATTCAAGAGGCCTGTAAATATCAACATAAAGACGAATGAGCCGACTTGATATTTTGGCATTATCATCACAAAAAAAGCTTGAGGGTTTTTTCCCTTCGTATCTTCAGAGAAGATTTAATTTAATCCGGGGACTAAGAATAAGAAGAAGTTTAAAACTTTCTATTACATATCCGTTGCAACCAGTATTGGGGTGTTTCTGCTTGAGCTGTATGAGATGAAATTCTCATATACAGTTCTAGGAGGGGGAGTTCCCTTGGTTTACCTATCTCAATAAAGTATATGATTGGTTCGAAGAGCGCCTCGAGATTCAGGCGATTGCAGATGATATAACTAGTAAATATGTTCCTCCTCATGTCAACATATTTTATTGTCTAGGGGGGATTACGCTTACTTGTTTTTTAGTACAAGTAGCTACGGGGTTTGCCATGACTTTTTACTATCGTCCGACCGTTACCGACGCTTTTGCCTCTGTTCAATACATAATGACTGAAGCTAACTTTGGTTGGTTAATCCGATCAGTTCATCGATGGTCGGCGAGTATGATGGTCCTAATGATGATCTTGCACGTATTTCGTGTGTATCTCACCGGCGGGTTTAAAAAACCTCGCGAATTGACTTGGGTTACGGGTGTGGTTCTGGCTGTATTGACTGCATCTTTTGGTGTAACTGGTTATTCCTTACCTCGGGACCAAATTGGTTATTGGGCAGTCAAAATTGTGACAGGCGTACCTGATGCTATTCCTGTAATAGGATCACCCTTAGTCGAGTTATTACGCGGAAGTGCTAGTGTGGGTCAATCAACCTTGACTCGTTTTTATAGTTTACACACGTTTGTATTACCTCTTCTTACTGCCGTATTTATGTTAATGCACTTCCCAATGATTCGCAAGCAAGGTATTTCTGGTCCTTTATAGAATAGAGAAGGCATATCATAGATATTTGTAATCAATCATATATAATTTTGGGAAAGAACAATAGTATTTCATTGCTATAAATATGGATTATTGCAAAGAATAAGACATGTGTTTGGATATTTCCCTTCAACTACGAAATATTGTATTATTTATTTAATACGAATAGTTGAAGTGGATTCTCCGAAGAGAAGATGGATTATGGGAGTGTGTGACTTGAACTATTTATTGGCCCGTGTAGATATATAATTTTATCCGCCACATTGGAATTTACAACCAAATGTGTCTCTGTTCCAACCACCACGTAAGCCCCTTACAGAGGATAGGCTGGTTCGCTTGAGGAGAATTTTTTCTATGATCAGACCCGAATCATGTCGTGCATGAACAGGCTTCGTAAGATCCAGTAAAATAAGGGATGTGGGATGATCCAGATTCTATTCTATCTATTCTACTTACTTAATAGTATGGAAATGCATTCATTTCCTCTGCATCGATTCTGACCTATGATACTATCGGAGTGAAACAAAGGATCTAAAGAAGAACAGAGGCTAGACTATATTAGTAACAAGTAAATCCTTTGTATGTAAGATGACTCGAGATATGTTTGGGATAAACACAAATTGTAAGGCACGAGACGACCCAAAAAGTACTTGATCATGATCAAATTTGTAAGCCTACGTGGGTATTGAGCATTTCCCTGTAATTGTAAAAATGGAATTCTTTGCGATGGGTAGTTGCAACTCCGTAAAATTGAATCCGGTAAATCTTTTCTTACATAGAGTCATATATGTGTTGATATGCATGACATATCAATTTTTTTATATATTGCATCTCTTTGATTCCTTTGATTCTTGCTCGAGCCGGATGATGAAAAATTATCATGTCCGGTTCCTTCGGGGGATGGATCTATAAGAATTCACCTATCCCAATAACAAAGAAACCTGACTTGAACGATCCTGTATTAAGA